TAAGTTGTCAACACCACCTATCTTAGAAATTGTTTCATTTGCAGACCAATATTCTAAAATTTCTGTTTGGCTAATAATTTGTTTTTTTTCATTTAATAAAAGATTTATACTATTTTCATCAATTGTTTTATAGGTTGCTATAATTTTAGATAAAACACGCCTAATACGCTCTAGTGATAAACCCTGACAGGCTCTTGTTAAACTTTCTAAAACTTGAGGTTCAATTTCAATATTTAATGAGTCAATTAAACGTTTTAACTCATAATTAATTTCACTTTCAACCGGTAACTGGAACTGTAAAACTGTAATTAAATCATATAACTCTTTTGGAATATTTAAATCTGAACCAATAATAATAATTGTTTTTGGCTGAAGTTTTAAAATTCGACTTATATTCTTTAATTTTCTTGAAATGGAAACATCTGTTAAAAATCGATTAAAGTCTTTCAACAAGAATAAAGCAGGTGTTTGGGCTGTCAATCTTTCAACAAGCTCAAGTGCTTGAACAGGATTTCGCTTTGCAAATCCTTCATTATTAGGGTTATTTGTATATCCATCAATAAAATCCCAACTATAAATACTTCTATTTAAACTTGTTTTAATATATTTACGGATAATATATTCTACACGGTCTTCTTCGATTGTATTAATATAAATTATAGGATACCTAGCTTTTAATAAAAGCGTTAATTCATCAGTAAATTTCATAAAATTATTCTATCAAAATTCTATTTCATAAATTACTATTATATTAATTTTACATAAAAAATTGTTTATTATTAGAGTAACCAAAACTGATTAACTCTAATAAATTCTTTAATTAACGTGGGATTGCTAGTTTTTTACGACCTTTTTTTCTACGATTTCGTATTATTTTTCTTCCTTGAGCAGTTGCCATACGGGCACGGAAACCTGATACTTTTAAAACAGATGAACGGGTTTTGTTTGATAGAGTGCGTTTTGTCATAAATATATTTATTTTATTTTTAACATCAATGAATTAATCCTTTATAAAATAAAGGAATGTAAAAAATCACGAATTAATAAATGTCTTATTGTTATATTGCGGTTTTGGAATAAATTATATGCTTCTTCTTTAAACTCAAATAATGGGTTTCGTTGACCATAACTTCTCCAACCTACAGCATCACGTAATAATGCAATTTTTTGTAAATGTTCTTTCCAGGCAATATCTGTATAGTATAGAATAATTGTTCGTTCAAAAGATCTAATTAAACCAATTTGACAGATTTCAAATTCTAAGACTTTTGCTTCATACGATAACCAAAATTCTTGGAATAGGTAAGTTTTTAATTCAAACGAATCTAAATTATTTAAATCATAATTTAAACTTACTAATCTTGTTTTAAACAATTCTTCAATTAAAGAGCCATTTTTGTTAAATTTTGGGTCTTTTAATAAATTTATAATATCTTTAATTACTTGTTCACCATAAGCTAAAATTGTCTCACGAAGAGATTGACTCTCTAAAAGTTTTCTCCGTTCATAATAGACAATATTACGTTGTTTATTTAGGATATCATCATAATCAAATAAATATTTTCGTCCATCATAATCTCTCTCTTCCACTCGTTTTTGAGCTGCATCTAAACTTTTAGTTAATAGATTTGATTCTAGAGGTAAATCATCTAAAAGTTGATTTTGCATAAAACCTTGAAGTTTTGAACTCCCAAAATTTCTAAACAAAGAATCTTCTAAACTTAAAAAGAATCTTGAAGTTCCGGGATCACCTTGACGACCACACCTTCCACGTAATTGATTATCGATCCGACGAGAGTTATTCCGTTCAGTACCAATAATATAAAGTCCACCTAAATTCTTAACAATTTTATTATCAATTGTTTGATTCTTTTTCTCAAATTTTGCTAGCTCATTAAGTAAAAATTTAATTGAACATTGATAAGGGATTTTAGGAATTCGGATTTGATCAATTTCATTTAAAAATTTTAAAATTCCCGTTGATGACAAACTTAAAAACTTAGAATCATTGATCAAAGAATTTAAAACGCTTAAAAATTTTTGTGATGTGAAGTTAAGATCTTTTATTAAAGGGAAACTAGTATTTAATTTTCCTAATTTACTCTGGCTTTTATAAGAAACTAAAATATTATAAAGTTGTTTTCGAACTTTGAATGTAACATTTCCACCTAAAATGATATCTGTTCCACGGCCTGCCATATTTGTTGCAATTGTAATGCTCCCAATTTCACCAGCTTGTGCAACAATTTCAGATTCTCGTTTTACGTTTTCTGGTTTCGCGTTTAATAAACGGTACGACAATTGGTATTCTTTCAACAAATCACCCAACATTTCAGAATTTTCAACAGTAGTCGTCCCTATTAAAATAGGCTGTTTTGTTTTAGCTATAGCTTTACATTCTTTAGCAATAGCAGTCCATTTTATTAAACTATCTTTATAAACAAAATCAGGTAAATCTTTACGAAGGTTGGGGCGGGCTGTGGGAATTTCCTCTACAGGTAAATTATAAATTTTTTCAAATTCTACTTCAGATGTCTTAGCTGTGCCAGTCATACCTGACAATTTAGGATATAATAAGAAAAAATTTTGATAAGTTATTGATGCTGCGGTTTCTGTATTTTGTCTAATTGGAACACCTTCTTTTGCTTCAACAGCTTGATGTAAACCTTCGTTCCATCTTCTGTCAGGCATAATCCGACCTGTAAATTCATCAACAATAACAATTTGATTATTTTGAACAATATAATGTACATTTCGGAAGAATAAAGCTGTTGCTTTAACAGCACTTAAAATATAAGGAATCCAAGGGTCATTAGGATTATATAAATCCTCAACTTGTAAAATTTTTTCAATTTGAGCTGTCCCTTGTTCTGTTAAGATAATGTTTCTATTCTTTTCATCAACCTTAAAATGAACATTAACTTCTAAATATTCTGCAACTTCAGCAGCGACAATATATTTATCAATACAAGTTTCCACACCTTGTGAAATAATTAACGGAACTTGTGCTTCGTCAATAAATATTGAGTCGACTTCATCAACAATACAGTAATTAAACGGTGGTAAAACAACTTGATTTAAATTAGAAGCCATATTATCACGAAGGTAATCAAAAGCTACTTCATTATTCGTTACATAAGTAATATCAGCTCTGTAATTATCTTGTCGTTCTCGGAAGTTCATATCTTCTTGAATTAAACCGGTGTCTAATCCCAAGAATCTATAAATTTGTCCCATTGAAATTTGATCACGACTTGCTAAATAATCATTCACAGTAACAATATGAACACCTTTATCTGTTAAAGCGTTTAAATAAGCTGGTAAAGTTGCAACTAATGTTTTTCCTTCACCAGTTCGCATTTCACTAATTTTTCCACTATTTAAAACTAAGCCACCAATTAATTGGACATCAAAGTGACGAAGACCTAATGTTCGAAAGCTTGCCTCTCGTGTAATTGCAAATGATTCAGCAATTAATGAATTTAAATCTTTTTCTTCTTTATATTGTTTCTTTAATTGAAAAGTTTTATTTCTTAGTTCTGTATCAGTTAATGTTTTTAAATTGTTTTCAAGTGCATTAATTTGATTAATTAATGCTTGATATTGATTTGTAGCTGAATCTTTTATAAATGGATTTTTTAGCATTTTAGCATTTTGAAAAATTTATAAAGTTCTACGAAGTAATAATATTTACACGTTTATGTTGAGCATCTTTATAATCAAATTTTACAGTTCCATCAACTAATGCAAATAAAGTAAAATCTTTACCATAGCCAACATTCGAACCTGGTTTAAATTTCATTCCTCGTTGGCGAATTAAAATATTACCAGCTTTTACTTTTTCGCCTCCAAATCGTTTTACACCTAAGCGGTTTGCGTTTGAATCACGACCATTTTTTGTACTACCTGCACCTTTTTTATGTGCCATATATATAGTCCTTGGTTATTAATTAATAGTTATTTCTTCAATAAGAACACGTGTTAAGTCTTGTCTGTGACCTTGTTTCTTACGAGTCTTCTTCTTAGGACGCATTTTATAAACAATAGTCTTACGACCACGTAAATGCTCTAAAATCTTACCTTTAACTTTCACACTGTCTAAATACGGTTTACCTATTAAAAGTTCTCCATCATTATTAACAAGTAAAACTCTATTTAAAGTAATTTCTTTTCCAAGCTCTGTTGGAATACGATTTAAATCGTAATATTTTCCTGTTTCAATCCAAAATTGTCTTCCACTAATTTCTACAATTGCGTATTTCATAATTTAGAAGATTTTCTGTTTTTATAAGATAATACTACAAAATATAATTCTTTTACGTCAACTTAAATTAGAACTAGATAAAATTATAGGTTTTTAAGTAACCATAATTCATTATAAAAAAAGTCAAAAGCTTTAGATCGATGTGAATCGGTATTTGTAATAATAGATAATGTTCGGGTTATTTTAATATTCTCAATTGTGATAATTTCAACTGTTTTTAATTCAATTTCTTTTTCTATTGATGATGATGATACAAAAGCAGCGCCTAACCCTAAGCTTACTGCTGTTTTTATTGCCTCAATAGAATTTAGTTCCATAATTGTGTTAAATTGTTTAGTCTGAATGTTATTTTGAATTAAAATATTATCAATAAATTTATGAATAGTAGAATTTGAATTTAGTGTTATAAAATTTAAATGGTAAAGATCTTCTTTACTAATTTTCTTCTTTTTTTTTCGTGCAAATGGGTGTGACTTTGGGATTATTAAAATTAACTCATCTTCTACAAAATCTTCAATTTCCAAGTTTTTTTTCAAGCCTGTAGGTATGTCCCCACCTACAATAGCAATATCAATAATTCGATCAGCAACTTTCTTTGCAATAATTCGCGTCGAATCAATATCAATATTTAAATTAATTTGTGGATAGCTTTGCGCGAATAAAGTTAAGACACGTGGCATTAAATACGCACCAATTGTTTGACTGGCGCCAACTTTTAAATTTCCACGTTCTCCGTCTTTTAAATCGTTTAAAGCCCGACAACTTTCTTCACATAATGCCAATATGCGTTCAGCGTATTGAAGAAAAACAATTCCAGCTTCGGTTAAAAATATTTTATTGCCCGTTCGATTTAACAAAAGAATACCTAAACGATTTTCTAAAGTTTTAATTTGTTTACTTAAAGAAGGCTGCGAAACAAATAAAATTTCAGCAGCTTGGGTAAAACTTTTTTCAGAAGCAATAGCTTTAAAAATACGTAATTGTTGTAGTGTAAATGGAAGAACCATATAACAAATATCCGGGAAGTTAAGTAAAGAAGTTTAAAAATGCGGATGGAGAGACTCGAACTCTCAAAACAAAAGTTACTAGGACCTAAATCTAGCGCGTCTACCAATTTCGCCACATCCGCTAATAATTTTATTGGTATGTATATATATATATATATAGATATTTTAAATACAAGTTAAGTTAGGATTAAAATTTTCTTAATATATGTTTGAATTTATACTAAGAAAATTTTAAATTTATTCGTCTACATAAAGACGATATACAAAACTTGTAGTTTTACCGCGTAAAATTGATTTAGCTAAAGATAAAGATTTTTGTGCTGATTTAGCTGCTTTTCTTTTCCAATTAGCTTTACGACTATTCTTTTTTGATTTTGATGTCCGTTTTTTAGGTACAGCCATGATTCTTTTATATTTATTTCAAATAGTTTTTTAATTTAATCTTATTGTACAAAATACAATCTAATTTGTCTACATTTGTTCATGTTCCATCTTAAAAATCAAATAAGAAATTGGATTTAAGTAAATTAAAAAAATTTAAAATTTTTAATTACAAGACTATTTTTAATTTTTCTAGCCTTGTAATGATTTTTTAACGCGATAAACGTTGAAGTTGTTGAATTGCTAAACGACCAATATTAAATAAAGCCCATGATGCTGCAACTAAAACAGGCGCAGCAATTACTAGTAAACGAGTATCCATAACTGATAGTCCTCTAGAAATGTTAAAAATTTAAGTACAGAAAATAATATTAATGACTAGTATTATACTTAATATTATATATAAAACTTAAAATATTTTTTAAGAATAATTTTTTTACATTGAGTAAAAAGTTCTTTATAAAAATTGAGAGATAATTATCCTATTGATCTTATTAATGTTATTATTTTTTAAAACTTTGGCATTGAACTATCTTCCCAGGAGGTCCCCCTCCAAGTATTGTCGTCGATTTATAACGTTTCACAACTGAGTTCGAGATGGATCAGTGTGGTTCCGCTCAGTACACTAAAAACACCAAAGCAAAAAATCTTTAAGATATTTTAGATATCTTAAAGATTATAAAAATTCAAGTCCTCGGTCTATTAGGACATCTCAGCACATACATTACTGTACTTACACTTAATGCCTATCAAACGGTTAGTCTTACCGTGACCTTACTCACTTACGTGATGAGAATACTTATCTTGAGGTGGGCTTCCCACTTAGATGCTTTCAGCGGTTATCCACTCCATACATAGCTACCCAGCGTTTACCGTTGGCACGATAACTGGTACACCAGAGGTATGTCCTTCTCGGTCCTCTCGTACTAAAGAAGGCTCCTCTCAATATTCTAACGCCTACACCGGATATGGACCGAACTGTCTCACGACGTTCTGAACCCAGCTCGCGTACCGCTTTCATGGGCGAACAGCCCAACCCTTGGGACGTACTACCGCCCCAGGATGCGATGAGCCGACATCGAGGTGCCAAACCTCCCCGTCGATGTGAACTCTTGGGGGAGATCAGCCTGTTATCCCTAGAGTAACTTTTATCCGTTGAGTGACGGCCTTTCCACTCAGTACCGTCAGATCACTAAGACCGACTTTCGTCCCTGCTCGACTTGTAGGTCTCACAGTCAAGCTTCCTTATGCCTTTACACTCTAGATACGATTTCTACCCGTTCAGAGGAAACCTTTGTACGCCTCCGTTACCATTTGGGAGGCGACCGCCCCAGTCAAACTGCCCGCCTGAAACTGTTCTTTGACCAGATAATGATTCAAAGTTAGAAATCTAACATTACAAGAGTGGTATCTCACTGATGGCTCCAATAATCCCGCAAGATTATAATCAACACCTCCCACCTATACTGCGCGAATAAAGTCCAATTTCAATTTCAAGTTACAGTAAAGCTTCATAGGGTCTTTCTGTCCTGGTGCAGGTAGTCCGCATCTTCACAGACAAGTCTATTTCACCGAGCCCCTCTCCGAGACAGTATCCAAATCATTACGCCTTTCGTGCGGGTCGGAACTTACCCGACAAGGAATTTCGCTACCTTAGGACCGTTATAGTTACGGCCGCCGTTCACCAGGGCTTCAGTTACCAGCTTCGCTAATGCTAACCGACTTCTTTAACCTTCTGGCACTGGGCAGGCGTCAGCCCCCATACATCGTCTTACGACTTAGCGGAGACCTGTGTTTTTGATAAACAGTTGCTTGGATCTTGTTATTGCAGCCTTACGAATAAGGCAC